AATATTTTTAGTTTGATCTCTGATGATACTTTTTTAGTTAAAAATAGTAATGGTGACAGTTATTCTGTATATTTTGATATTGAAAATCAGATTTTTGAGATTGACAATGCTAATTCTTTTTTGAATGAACTAGAGATACTTTTTTATAGTTATTTGAATAGTGAGTCTAAGAGTAGCAATTACTACTATTATTATTCCATGTATGATACTCAATCTAATTGGAATAATCACATTAATAGTTGCATTGATAGTTATCTTCGTTTTGAAATCAGTCTTAATAGTGACATTTACAGTGGTATCGACAGTTACATTTATAGTTTCATTTGTACGGAAAGTCAAACTATAAGTAGTATTGAAAGTGAAAATTCGAGTAGTACTAGTAGCAGTTATCTCAATGAAAGAGGAAGATCTAATGATTTCGATATAAATACAAAATACAGAAGTTATGAGTTCAGTACTAGTAGCAGTTATCTCAATGAAAGAGGAAGATCTAATGATTTCGATATAAATACAAAATACAGAGAGTTATGGGTTCAATGCGAGAATTGTTATGGATTAAATTATAAAAAATTTTTTTGGTCAAAAATGAATATTTGTGAACACTGCGGATATCATTTGAAAATGAGTAGTTCAGATAGAATCAAACTTCTTATTGATCCTGACACTTGGGAGCCTATGGATGAGGATATGGTCTCTATGGATCCCATTGAATTTCATTCAGAAGAGGAACCTTATACAGATCGCATCTTTTTTTATAAAAAAAAAACGGGTTTAACTGAAGCTGTTCAAACGGGCATAGGTCAACTAAATAGTATTCCCATAGCAATTGGAGTTATGGATTTTCAGTTTATGGGAGGTAGTATGGGATCCGTAGTAGGTGAGAAAATAACCCGTTTGATCGAGTATGCTATTAATCGATCTCTACCTGTCATTATTGTGTGTGCTTCTGGAGGAGCACGCATGCAAGAAGGGAGTTTGAGCTTGATGCAAATGGCTAAAATATCTTCTGCTTCATATGATTATCAATCAAATAAAAAGTTATTCTATGTATCAATCCTTACATCTCCTACAACTGGCGGAGTTACAGCAAGTTTTGGTATGTTGGGAGATATCATTATTGCTGAACCTAATGCCTATATTGCGTTTGCGGGCAAAAGAGTAATTGAACAAACATTGAAAAAGACAGTACCTGACGGTTCACAAGAGGCTGAGTATTTATTCGATAAGGGCTTATTCGACCCAATCGTACCACGTAACCTTTTAAAAGGTGTTCTCAGTGAGTTATTTCAACTACAGGGTTTCCTTCCCTTGAATCAAGATTCAAAAAAAGATATTTTAATTTAAAATGAAAAAGGGGTTGAAATTCTTCATTTTAAAATGGAAGTATAGCACTAGGTTCAGTTATTTTGATTTGTAGCGAATAAGCATTTAGTTTATTGTAAAAACTAGGAGGATGGTGTTTTCTTTTGGGACATCAGTTATAAGTGTAGTAAGAGTCAGAAGTTTTGGATAATTACTTTTTTACCCGAATCCATTTTTTTATTCTACCCCCCTTCCTGATTAGGAATAAGCATCTCTCTATCGACAAGATAAAAAAGAGTTTCTTTCTCCTTCTGAGAAATCGGGTAAATCAAAAAAAATTTATCCCTACTTTAATGACATATTCATATTATAGAACAACGAAAAATATATAAAAAAATATAGAAAAAAAATAAAATATAAAAACAAATCAAATTCAAATATAGAATATATAATCAAATAATCAAACTAAGAAGAATATAAGAATGAATATAGAATGATAATAAAGAATAATAAGAATATAGAATATAAATTATTTCTATTTACCGAGAACCCCTGTTTTGTTTGTTGGATAAGATTGGTTAAAGTCGCGAATTCATAAAAAATTCTTTTCTTTCAAAACAAACAAAGGTTTTTTGAAAGAAAAGATATAAATAAAATTAAGGATGGGATAAAGAAGAATAAAATTTATGAAAGTGGACTGTCATACATATTCGTGTAGAAAGAGGAATAGGTAAACTTCATTTAGTTCTACATTCCTTGTACTTATTTATTTTTATTATTAAGTACTTTAATATTAAGAATATTAAGATTATATTCATATTTTTTATAATAGGTAGACGTATCATAAGATATCTTTATAATTATAATAGGTACAAATATGAAATCGAGGTACCCGTTCTATGATAGATTTGAACTTTCCCTCTATTTTGGTTCCTTTAGTGGGCCTAGTCTTTCCGGCAATCGCAATGGCTTCTTTATCTCTTTATGTCCAAAGAAATAAGATTGTCTAAAAATGATGGGACCAAATCTCATCAATTTATTTCAACGCTGGATCATCATACAAATACTTTTTAGTGTAATATGGTAGGATATATGATATGTGGCCTTTCCGAAAACAAACGGAAAAATTGTTATGTATACTGATGCATAATATATGCATTAATGTATGTATATGCGGTTATAGCTTAATCAATATCAATTAAATTCAAAATGATCAGCAAATATTTTTTAAAAATTTTTGAAATAGAAACTCAATGTATCTAACCAATTATTCCTAATGGTTCATGTCAGAATACTGCTAGTTGATGGAAGTTATTTCGGAATCAAGCAAGAAAAGTCAAATCTATTTGGGTTATTTTCTCAATTCTAATAGAATGCAACTGGATCTAGTATAGTATGAATTGGCGATCAGAACATATATGGATAGAACTTATAACGGGGTCTCGAAAAACAAGTAATTTTTGCTGGGCCTGTATCCTTTTTTTAGGTTCACTAGGATTCTTAGTGGTTGGAACTTCCAGTTATCTTGGTAGTAATCTGATATCCGTATTTCCTTCTCAGGAAATTGTTTTTTTCCCACAAGGGATCGTGATGTCTTTCTATGGGATCGCAGGTCTATTCATTAGTTCTTATTTGTGGTGCACAATTTCATGGAATTTAGGTAGTGGTTATGACCGATTCGATAGAAAAGAAGGGATAATGTGCTTTTTTCGTTGGGGATTCCCTGGAAAAAATCGTCGCATCTTTCTTCGTTTCTTTCTGAAAGATATCCAATCAATCAGAATAGAGGTGGGAGAGGGTCTTTTTACTCGTCGTGTCCTTTATATGGAAATCCGGGGTCAAGGAGCCATTCCCTTGACTCGTACTGATGATAATTTGAATCCACGAGAAATTGAACAAAAAGCTGCCGAATTGGCCTATTTCTTGCGCGTACCAATTGAATGAAATGAACTGAAGAAGAAATCTCAGCATGAGAGAAGAACTTACTAATTATCTTTTTAAGACAACTCTTCGATGTTCTATTCTAGATACAAAGACTTAATTCTGACACAAAAACAAAAATAGGAAAAGACCCATAAACCATAAATTCGATACCTTGTTCTTGTTATAGAACTCGCGCTTCATAGAAATCGAAGATAGAATCAACGAATGAAACAGGTTCATTAACATCACAGATACATAATGAAAAAAAAAAAAGAAAGCATTACGCTTCCCTCCCATATCTTGTGTCTATACTCTTTTTGCCCTGGTGGGTTTCTCTCTCATTTAATAAAAGTCTAGAAACTTGGATTATTAATTGGTGGAATACCAGGCAATCCGAAATCCTTTTGAATAATAAAATAGGAACATTAACATCATAGATACATAATGAAAAAAAAAAAAAGAAAGCATTACGCTTCCCTCCCATATCTTGTGTCTATACTCTTTTTGCCCTGGTGGGTTTCTCTCTCATTTAATAAAAGTCTAGAAACTTGGATTATTAATTGGTGGAATACCAGGCAATCCGAAATCCTTTTGAATGATATTCAAGAGAAAAATGTTCTAGAAAATTTTATGTAATTAGAAGAACTATTCCTGTTGGACGAGATGATAAAGCAGTACTCGGACACATATATACAAGGGCAAGGGCTTCATATAGGAATGCACAAGGAAACAATACAATTGGTCAAAAGACACAATGAATCTCATTTCCATAGAATTTTGCATTTATCGACAAATCTAATCTGTTTCGCTATTCTAAGTAGTTATTTTATTCTGGGTAATGAAGAACTTTTCATTCTTAATTCTTGGATTCAGGAATTTCTCTATAACTTAAGTGACACAATAAAAGCTTTTTCTATTCTTTTAGTTACTGATTTATGGATCGGATTCCACTCGACCCATGGTTGGGAACTAATGATTGGTTCGATATACAACGATTTTGGATTGGCTCAGAACGATCAAATTATATCTGGTCTTGTTTTCACTTTCCCAGTGATTCTAGATACAATTGTGAAATATTGGATCTTCCATTTTTGAAATCGTGTATCTCCTTCCCTTGTAGTAATTTATCATTCAATGAATGAAGAATTCATTAGATCTCTTGATATCAATCAAATCAGACTTTTGCTTCGTGTATAAAGAAATCGTTTTAAATCTTACTTATTTTTTATACTTCTACCTTTTCAGTTCAAGGTATTCATACCATATTCCACCAGTACAATTCTTTCAGTACAATCAATACAATGGCAAACTTGTGGATAGGGAATTCTACTAGCTACCTATCGAATTTATTGTAGAAATTCCGGGATCTATGATTGGACTATGCAAAATAGAAATACTTTTTCTTGGGTAAAAGAACAGATGACTCGATCCATTTCTTTATCGATCATGATATATGTAATAACTCGAGCATCTATTTCAAATGCATATCCCATTTTTGCGCAGCAGGGTTATGAAAATCCACGAGAAGCGACTGGTCGAATTGTATGTGCCAATTGCCATTTAGCTAATAAGCCCGTGGATATTGAAGTTCCGCAAGCTGTACTTCCTGATACTGTATTTGAAGCAGTTGTTCGAATTCCTTATGATATGCAACTGAAACAAGTTCTTGCTAATGGTAAAAAGGGAGCTTTAAATGTGGGAGCTGTTCTTATTTTACCCGAGGGATTCGAATTAGTCCCCCCCGATCGTATTTCTCCCGAAATGAAAGAAAAGAT